GATAAAGAAAGAGAATTCTTGGTTCAGTTTTCTACCTTAATGACAGAAAAAAGGATTGATCAAATTCTATTGAGTCTGACTCATAGTGATTATTTATCAAAGAATAACTCTGGTTATCAAATGATTGAACAACCAGGAGTAATTTACTTACGATACTTAGTTGACATTCATAAAAAGTATCTAATGATTTATGAGTTCAATACATCCTGTTTAGCAGAAAGACAGATATTCCTTGCTAATTATCAGACAATTACTTATTCACAAACCCTTTGGGGGGCTAATAGTTTTCATTTCCCATCTCATGGAAAACCCTTTTCGCTCCGCTTAGCCCTACCCCCCCCTAGGGGTATTTTAGTGATAGGTTCTATAGGAACTGGACGATCCTATTTGGTCAAATACCTAGCGACAAACTCCTATGTTCCTTTCATTACAGTATTTCTGAACAAGTTCCTGGATAACAAGCCTAAGGGTTTTCTTATTGATGATAGTGACGATAGTGACGATATTGATGATAGTGACGATAGTGACCGTGACCTTGATATGGAGCTGGAGCTTCTAACTATGATGAATACGCTAACTATGGATATGATGCCGGAAATAGACCGATTTTATATCACCTTTCAATTCGAATTAGCAAAAGCAATGTCTCCTTGCATAATATGGATTCCAAACATTCATGATCTGGATGTGAATGAGTCGAATTACTTGTCCCTCGGTCTTTTAGTGAACTATCTCTCCAGGGATTATGAAAGATGTTCCACTAGAAATCTTCTTGTTATTGCTTCGAGTCATATTCCCCAAAAAGTAGATCCATCTCTAATGGCTCCGAATAAATTAAATACATGCATTAAGATACGAAGACTTCTTATTCCACAACAACGAAAACACTTTTTCACTCTTTCATATACTAGGGGATTTCACTTGGAAAATAAAATGTTTCATACTAATGGATTCGGGTCCACAACGATGGGTTCCAATGTACGAGATCTTGTAGCACTTACCAATGAAGCCCTATCGATTAGTATTATACAAAAAAAATCCATTATAGACACTAATATAATTAGATCTGTTCTTCATAGACAAATTTGGGATTTGCGATCTCAGGTAAGATCGGTTCAGGATCATGGGATCCTTTTCTACCAGATAGGAAGGGCTGTTTCACAAAACGTACTTCTAAGTAATTGCCCCATAGATCCTATATCTATCTATATGAAGAAGAAATCATGTAACGGAGGGGATTCTTATTTGTACAAATGGTACTTCGAACTTGGAACGAGTATGAAGAAATTAACGATACTTCTTTATCTTTTGAGTTGTTCTGCCGGATTGATCGCTCAAGACCTTTGGTCTCTACCCGTACCTGATGAAAAAAATGGGATCACTTCTTATGGACTCGTTGAGAATAATTCTGATCTAGTTCATGGCCTATTAGAAGTAGAAGGCGCTCTGGTGGGATCCTCGCGGACAGAAAAAGATTGTGGTCAGTTTGATAATGATCGAGTGACATTGCTTCTTCGGTCCGAACCAAGGAATCCCTTCAATATGATTCAAAATGGATCTTATTCTATCGTTGATCAGAGATTTCTCTATGAAAAATATGAATCGGAGTTTGAAGAAGGGGGGGGAGTCCTTGACCCGCAACAGATAGAGGAGGATTTTTTCAATCACATAGTTTGGGCTCCTAGAATATGGCGCTCTTGGGGCTTTCTATTTGATTGTATTGAAAGGCCCAATGAATTGGGATTTCCCTATTGGGCCAGGTCATTTTGGGACAAGCGGATCATTTATGATGAAGAGGATGAGCTTCAAGAGAATGATTCAGAGTTCTTGCAGGGTGGAACCATGCAGTACCAGACACGAGATAGATCTTCCAAAGAACAAGGTTTTTTTCGAATAAGCCAATTCATTTGGGACCCTGCGGATCCACTCTTTTTCCTATTCAAAGATCAGCCTTTTGTCTCTGTGTTTTCACATCAACAATTCTTTGCAGATGAAGAGATGTTAAGGGGACTTCTTACTTCCCAAACAGATCTTCCTACATCTATATATAAACACTGGTTTATCAAGAATACGCAAGAAAAGCATTTTGAATTGTTGATTCATTGCCAGAGATGGCTTAGAACCAATAGTTCATTATCTAATGGATTTTTCCGTTCTAATACTCTATTTGAAAGTTATCAATATTTATCAAATCTGTTCCTATCTAACGAAACGCTATTGGATCAAATGACAAAGACATTGTTGAGAAAAAGATGGCTTTTCCCAGATGAGATGGTTGTTGCTATCTGTTCCAATAACGAATCATTGGTTTAATTGAATAACTAAAAAAATAGATAGACCTTTCTTTCTCTTTGCCTCAGGTCGATGGATCTTCTCAATTGAAAGATCCCCTATATCGATAATACACATTCCAGTTGACCTAGCCTAATTCTAATTATTTTGTTCCGAAGCAAAGAGATCCACAGGGCAGTTTGTCCTATTCAGATATTCACAACCAAGA